GAAAAATATAAAGAAAAAAAATATATTTATTTATTTTAAAATAATATAACATTTTATTACATGTAAGGAGCATCCTTCATTAGATCTCATATATATTTCATTATAAACGTTAAAATTTAATTTAAGACATGGTTTCATATATTTGAATATATTCGAGAGTTTTTAAGAAGAAATGCTAGTTTCGAATTGATATAAATAATAATTTATTGCTTTTTTCTATAGAAAAATCAATATTAATTATATTCAATTACATATGTAAAATATACGAATAGGAATGCTTTTAAATTTTGTTTATATCTTTTCCTTCTAAAAAGTAAGAAATAGAAGGAAAAGATATAAATATAAATTTAAATATAGTTTTTATAAAAATTTATAAAATTTTCTTTATATACTCATATATAAATTATTTATTTATAGAAGAAATATTTATATATTTATTAAAATTAAAATAGATATTTTATAAAAATAAATTTGGCTAAACTTGTGCCAGCCGCCGCGGTTATACAAGTAAATTTATTTTTAATAATTATATTAATAAAAATAAATTTATAAAGTTAAAATTTAATAAGGTGAAATTTATAAATTTTTATTTTTTATGTAAATTGATTTTAAGGAAATTTTAATTTAAACTAGGATTAGATACCCTATTATTTGAAGCTTTATATTGTTAGTAAATAAAATTTATGAAATCATAAAATTTTGGCGGTATTTTAAGCTTTTTAGAGGAATTTGCTCTGTGATGGATAAAACGCCTTTATCTTACTTAATTTAGTTAAGACAATTTGTATACCACTATAATTAAATATATTGAATAATAATATTTAAGATTTTTTTTGTAAAAAGTATATTAAGTCAAGGTGCAATAGAAAATTATGAATGAAGTGAATTACAATGATTATAATTAATTTTATATATGAAAAAAGAATATTAGGATTTAAAAGTAAAATTTTAATATAATGAAAATTTGAATTAAGCTCTAAAATATGTACATATCGCCCGTCGCTCTCATAATTGAGATAAGTCGTAACAAAGTAAAAATACTGGAAAGTGTTTTTTAAAATGAAATCATTAGATATTTCTTTTACAATGAAAATTAGTTTGCAGAAAACCATTTTAATTATTGATAATTTATTTAATTTAAGTTTTATTTAAAGGTTTAAAAGAGTTGTATTTTATAAAGATATAAATTAATTTTTGTACTGAAAAGGAAAAATTGAAATATATGAAATATAAAAATATTAATAAGTTTTAGTTAGTACCTTTTGCATTAGGGTTTTTTAAAAAAATTAATAAATTTATTAATTTCCCGAAATAAATATGATCTATTTATAATAATTTTTTATGTGGAATTATAAAAATTTATTTATGAATAGATATGAAATTTTTTTCATATTTTATGATATCTGGTTTTAAAAAAGAGATTATACATCTAATTATTAATTATTTTTTATTTAAAAAATTAATAATTAATTTTTGTGGGGATAAGCTTATAAAAAATTTTTTTAAATAATTTTAAATTTAAAAAAGAGGATTAAAATTGTCTTTATTTTTTAATAAAAAATTTATTAAAAGCAAATATAATAAAATATTTTTATGATTAATAAAATTGAAAATTAATAAAAATATAGAAAAATTAGTAAATATAAATAATTTATTATTAGGTTAATTAAATATAATAATATTTTAATTAAAATTTAGGAATTCGGCAAATTTTATATTTGACTGTTTAACAAAAACATTTCATTTTGATAATAATAAAATGTATAATCTGCTCAATGAAATTTAAATTGCTGTGGTATTTTGACTATACGAAGGTATTGAAATAAGGCTTTAAATGAGTGCTAAGAGAATGGTTTAACAATTATAAGCTTTCTTTATTTTAAAAATTTGAATTTAATATTTTTGTGAAGAAGCAAAAATTAAAATTAGGGACAAGAAGACCCTATGAATTTTAATTAAATTATTCTAAAAAAAGAAATAATTTAATTTAATTGGGGTGATGGAAAAAGAATTAGTATCTTTTTAAAAAGTAATTTGTTCCGATATTATCGATTATATGAAAAAAATACTCTAGGGATAACAGCGTAATAATTTTGGATAGTTCTTATAGATAAAATAGTTTGCGACCTCGATGTTGGATTAGGATTCTTTTTTGGTGAAGAAATTAATAAAAAGAAGTTTGTTCAACTTTTAAAATCCTACATGATCTGAGTTCAGACCGGCGTGAGCCAGGTTGGTTTCTATCTTAATAAAAGTGATAATTTTTTTAGTACGAAAGGAATAAAAAATTCTAAAAATTAGTTTTAAAAAAGTAAAATTATACTAATTTGGCAGAAATATTGTATCAAATTTAGAATTTGAATATGGGAAACCAATTAGTAATTAAAATGGCAGAGAAATATGCAAGGAATTTAAGCTTCCTTTATGGATATTATTCCTTTTAATAATGATTTCTTATTTTAGGTATATGTTTTTAATTGTTTGTGTATTAGTGAGAGTAGCTTTTTTTACCTTATTGGAGCGAAAAATTTTAGGATATTTACATATTCGTAAAGGTCCTAATAAAGTGGGATTGATAGGAGTTTTTCAACCTTTTGGTGATGCAATTAAGTTATTTAGAAAAGAAATAAACATAATGTTTTATTTAAATATAACTTTTTATGTTATTTCTTCTATAGTTTCTTTGGTTTTAATAATAATATTATGATTTTTATTTAAGTGAAATTATAATCAAATTGTTATTGAATATGGAATGGTTTTTTTATTATGTATTTCTAGATTAAGAGTATATGTAATTTTATTCGGGGGATGATCTTCTAATTCTAAATACTCTCTTTTAGGGGCTTATCGTGGGGTTGCTCAAGTTATTTCATATGAAGTAAGGCTATCATTATTGTTAATTAGAATTATTTTTTTAAGTGGAAGATATAATATTATTAAAATTGAATTTTTTCAAGATATTTGGATGATTATTTTAGGATTTTTTAATTTATTTATTGTGTGAGTAATTTCTTGTTTTGCTGAAACTAATCGGAGACCATTTGATTTATCAGAGGGGGAATCAGAATTAGTTTCAGGATTTAATATTGAATATGGATCATGAAGATTTGCGGTTTTATTTATAGCTGAATATGGGAATATGATTTTATTTAGGGTAATTACTTCGAATTTATTTTTTGGATCTATGGGAATTTTTATATTTAATGTAATCGTTATAATAATTTTGTTTATTTTAATTCGGGGAACATTAGTTCGTTATCGTTATGATAAATTAATGATATTAGCATGAAAGGTAATTTTACCTTATAGAATTATTATAATTTTTTATGTAAGTTTTATTTTTTCTATTATTTTATGAATGTATTGTGTCCTTTTTAGAAAAAGACTTTTAGAATTACTCTTTTTTATATTTTCAAAATATATACTTATATATAGTTAAAAAGTCACACTAAAGGAAGAATAAAAAAAAATAAAAAATATAAAAATGTTATAATTTGTCTAATTGAAATAAACGGATATTCAACAGGGCATGCTCCTAAAAATGTTAAAATAAGAAAAATATTAATTTGTAATCAAAATATCCTCTTTTTTATTGGTCTTAAAAAAAAAGAGGAAAATTTATTTTTTATAGTAAATGGAAGTGAAATAATAATTAAAATAGAAAAAACTAATGCAATAACACCCCCAAATTTATTAGGAATAGAGCGAAGAATAGCATAAGCAAATAAAAAATATCATTCAGGTTGAATGTGGGGCGGAGTTACTAAAGGATTAGCTATGGTAAAATTTTCTGAATCATTTAAAAGGTAAGGGTAAATTAAAACAATAATTGAAAATAAAAATAAAGTAATTAAATATCCTAAGATGTCTTTGATAGTGAAATAGGGGTGGAATGGAATTTTATCAATATTTAAATTTACCCCTAGTGGGTTTGAGGATCCCTTTTCGTGGATTATAATAATATGAATAATAATTATAATAGCTAAAATAAAAGGAAGAATAAAATGTAATGAAAAGAATCGGATTAATGTATTATTATCTACTGAAAATCCTCCTCAAATTCATAATGTTAATTTAGTTCCAATATAAGGAATGGCAGAAAATAAATTAGTAATAACTGTTGCTCCTCAAAATGATATTTGTCCTCATGGTAAAACATATCCTAAAAATGCAATTGCTATTAAAATGAAAATAATAATAATTCCTGTTAATCATGTTTTTGTGAAGAAAAATGAAGAATAATACATACCTCGTCCGATGTGAATATAAATAAAAATAAAAAATATTGAAGCTCCGTTGGAGTGAATAGATCGGATTAATCATCCATTATTTACGTCTCGAGAAATATGGGATATTATATTAAATGCTGTAGAAATATCTCTTGAAAAATTTATTGCTAAAAATAAACCTGTTGTAATTTGAATTATTAAACATAATCCTAAAAGGGAGCCCATATTTCATATATATGAGATATTAGAGGGGGTAGGGAGATTAGAAAGAGGATTAATAAGTTTTTTTAAATTCATTAGTTATATAATTTTAAGGGGGATGAGGAAGATTTTATGATTTTTATAACAATTATTAAAGAGATAAGAAGATATGATATTATGAAAATAATTAAATTTATGGAAGAATAAAAAAAAAGAGAATTAATATAGAAAAATCAGGATTCCAAATAAATTATATTTTTAAAGGGAAATAATAAAATTAATAAAAAAAAAATTAATTTTTTATTAATTTTGAATTTTTTATTAGGGATTAATCTAATAATATATAAGAAAATAATTAATATTCCCCCTAAAACAAGAAGAATTAAAATTAAAGATAATCAATATATTTTTATGAATTTTAAAATAATTATTGCTATAAAAATTGTAGTAATAATAATAGATATTAGTATAAATATAGGATGATTAAACAAAAAAAATGAGATTATTGGGAAAATTATAAATTTTATATCAGAAAATAGTATATAATAATAGTATATAAATTTTGGATATTTAAGGAGAAGTTCTTTTCTGATGTTATAAGATGGAAATCTTATTTGGTTTACAAAACCAATATTTTAATTAAATTATTATAACCAATGATAGAAATTTCGTTTTTTATATATATAGTTGGGATAATAACATTTTTAAAAAATCGTTTTCATTTAATAACTGTGTTATTAAGATTTGAATTTATATATTTAAGATTATTTTTTATATTATTAATTTTAATATTAAGAAATAATTATTTATTGTGTATAGTTTATTTAATTATAATTGTAGTAGAGGCTAGATTGGGGTTAAGATTGTTAGTAATTATAAGATTTTTTTATGGAAATGATAAAGTTATAGCAATATATATGTTAAAATGTTAGGAATTTTTTTTATTTTATTATTAATAGTTTGAATGTCTTTATTATATAAAGGAATTGAAATAATAATAATTTTATTTTTTTTTTTTATTTTAGTCTTATTACAAATACAAAATTTTAATGAAATTAATATATGATTAGGTGGAGATCTAATAAGATTAAATTTAATAATATTATCTATTTGAGTGTTAATTTTAATATTACTTTCTAGGTTAAAGGAAAATTTATGAAATAATAAGTATTTTTTATTTTATATTTTTATAATATTATTTTTATTATTTATTTGTTTTTATAGATTGAATTTAATAATATTTTATTTTTTTTTTGAATCAATTTTATTTCCTATTATTTTGTTAATTTTTAATTGAGGTAATCAACCTGAGCGTCTACAAGCGGGAGTTTATATATTATTATATACTTTATTTGGTTCTCTTCCTTTATTAGTAATTATGTTCATATTTGGTGAGTTGACTTTAATATATTATTTATTAGATTGGAATAATAGGTTAAATTTGGGGGTTTTATTTTTTTTAATAATGTTAGGATTTTTAGTAAAAATTCCCATATTTTTTATACATTTATGACTTCCTAAGGCCCATGTAGAAGCTCCAGTTTCAGGATCAATAATTTTAGCAGCAATTTTATTAAAATTAGGAATTTATGGAATTTATCGATTTAAAATATTTTTTTTAATTGAATTAATAGAAATAAGTTATATTTTAATAGTAATTTCTGTATTTGGGGGAATATATGTCGGAGTAATATGTTTATATCAAACTGATATTAAATCTTTAATTGCTTATTCTTCTGTGTGTCACATAGGAGTTGTTTTAGGGGGAGTTTTAAATTTAAATTTTTGGGGGTCATATGGGGGGTTGTTATTAATAATAGGTCATGGCCTTTGTTCGTCAGGATTATTTTGTTTAGGAAATATTCTATATGAGCGATATTATTCTCGCAGAATAATGCTTTTAAAAGGAATAATAAAAATTTTTCCTAATTTGTCTTTATGGTGATTTTTATTTTCTATTGTTAATATATCAGCTCCTCCTTCAATAAATATTTTTGGAGAAATTTTTTTAATGGGAAGAATAATTAAATTTAGAATATTATTTATTTTACCATTAATAATAATTTCGTTTTTAAGAGCTTGTTATTCACTTTATTTATTTAGGTATATTAATCATGGGGAAGGTTGAATTGTGTGATCAGTAAAAAATATTTCCCCTCGGGAATATGCGGTATTAATATTTCATTTTTCTCCTTTATTACTATGAATTATGAAAATAGAATGTTTTTTAATATGAGTTTAATATGAAAAACTTAATTAGTTTAAATAAAAATTATAAATTGTGGATTTGTAGATGATTAATTCATTAAGTAATTTTTGTTAAATGAAGAATAATATTATTATTAAATAGATTTTTAATATTTTTTATATTTTTTTATTTAATTTATAGTTATAAAATTATTTTAGTTGAGTTTATTTTATTGAATTTTTTATCATTAGATGTAAAAATTTTTTTTTTATTTGATTGAATTAGAGTGAGATTTACAGCAGTAGTTTTACTTATTTCTTCTATAGTTATTTTATATAGAGAAAGATATATAGAAAATGATAAAATAAAAATTTATTTTTGTTATAGAGTTTTATTATTTGTTTTTTCAATATTACTATTAATTATTTCTCCTAATATAATTATAATTATATTAGGGTGAGATGGATTAGGTTTAGTTTCTTATTGTTTAGTAATTTATTATCAAAGAGTGAATTCTTATAATTCAGGAATAATTACAATTTTAAGAAATCGAGTGGGGGATGTTACTCTTTTAATAAGAATTATTTTTTTAATAAATTGTGGGGCTTTAGATATAGATAATTTACAAGAAATTATTAAAATTTGTGGGATTTTTATTTTAATTTCAGGGCTAACAAAAAGAGCTCAAATTCCTTTTTCCGCTTGGTTACCAGCCGCTATAGCGGCTCCTACTCCTGTGTCGTCTTTAGTTCATTCATCAACTTTAGTAACTGCAGGAATTTATTTATTAATTCGATTTTCTTTTTTGTTTAATATAGAATTATATTCAAAATTATTAATAATTTTATCAATAATAACTCTTTTTATAGCTGGGGTGGGAGCAAATTTAGAAATAGATTTTAAAAAAATTATTGCTTTTTCTACTTTAAGACAATTAGGATTAATTATATTAATTTTATCATTAGGAAAGCCTGAATTAGCTTTTTTTCATTTAATTATACATGCTTTATTTAAATCTATATTGTTTTTGTGCGCAGGATTAGTAATTCATAATATAGGAGGAGTGCAAGATATTCGTTATTTAGGGAGATTTTTTTGTTATAGTCCTTTAATTAGAGGGTGTATAGGTTTAGCTAGATTATCACTTTTTGGATTTCCTTTTGTGGGGGGATTTTATTCAAAAGATTTAATTTTAGAATATATATATATGAATATAAATAATTTTTTATTAATAAGTTTATTAATTGTAAGAACTTCTCTTACTATACTTTATTGTATACGAATAATATATTATGTTATTTGAAAAGGAATTATATCTCAAAGATTTTTTTCAAAGCATGTAAGAATTTTAATAATTTTTCCTATTTATTGTTTGAGAATTACAGTAATTTTTTTAGGGAGTGTATTTTCTTGAATTATATTAACAAATGAAATTTTTTTAGTTTTATCTAATTTTAGAAAAATTTTAAATTTATTATTGATTATAATTACTTTTTATATATTTTTTATTTTATACATTAAAGAAATAAAGGGTTTTTTTATAAAAAGTATTTATATATTTTTTAGATCTATGTGATTTATATCCTTATTAACTAGATTAATATTTTTAAAAAATATAAAAAAAATAAATCTGTCTGAAAATGATTGAAAATGAGTGGAAGAAATGGGGCCTGGGGGATTAACTATTTTAATAAAAAAAAATAGTTTGTTAGTTATTTGAATAAGAAATAATTATTTAAGATCAATGATTATAATATTTTTAAGATTTATTTTTTTTATATTAATTTTTTATTCTTATAGTTTATAAAAAAAAATATTACACTGAAAATGTAAAGAAATTCTTTTTAAGAATATTTTTAGAAAATTCATTTTAACAACGAAAATGTTATGTGTTAAATTACACTATAAAAATAAAGATTAAATGATTGTATCATTATAAATAGATTAGAAGTCTAAAAAGTTAATCTTTTTTAATAGGAGTACATTCAATTTATTCATTAACAGTGAATAGCCTCGGGGTTTTGGCTTCTATTAAAAAAATAGAATTCATCTAGAGTCAGGTCGAAACTGAATGCAATTATAATATCGCTTTATTTTTAGAAAAGGAAAGTTCAATTTCTAATTGCAAATTAGGTTTTATTATTTTAAATACTTTTCTTAGAATTATTTTAATCATTCCAATATTCTTTTATTTCATTCATAAATTAATCCTCAAAAAATTATTATATTAATAATAGTTAATATAACAATAAATGAAATGTTTTTAGATAATAATATAATAGGAAATGGGAGAATAATGACAATTTCAATGTCAAAAATTAAAAAAATAATAGAAATTAAAAAAAATTTAATGGAAAATGGGATTCGGGATAAAGAGAAAGGATCAAATCCGCATTCAAATGGAGATATTTTTTCTTTATCTAGTGTATTTTTAGGAGATATAAATAATGATAAAAAAGAAATTAGAAAAGGAATTAAAAAAATAGTAATAATTTTCATTGTTTAATTTTAAATTAATCTTTTTAATTGGAAATTAAATGTACTTGAATTATATACTAATTAAACAAAAAATTCATCAATATATAAATGTAAATAAAAATAATCATACTACATCAACAAAGTGTCAATATCATGCTGCTGCTTCAAATCCAAAGTGATGGGAAGATGAAATTAAATTTATATTAATTCGATATAATGAGATAATTAAAAATGATGTTCCAATGATAACATGGATTCCGTGGAAACCTGTAGTTATAAAAAATGTTCTCCCAAAAATTCTATCTCTTATTGAAAATTGAGCTTGGGCGTATTCTCATCTTTGAAGAAAAGTAAATGTAATTCCGAGAATAATAGTAATAATAAGAGAAATTAAAGTTTCTTTTAAATTATTGTTAATAATTCTATGATGGGATCATGAAATTGAAATACCTGAAGAAATTAAAATTGTTGTGTTTAAAAGGGGAATTTCAAATGGATTGAAGGGAATAATATTTATAGGAGGTCATATTCTTCCGATTTCAATATTTGGTGATAATCTTCTATGAAAGAATGCTCAGAAAAAGGAAATAAAAAAAAAAATTTCGGAGATAATAAAAAGAATTATTCCTAATTTTAATCCTATAACTACATTTGATGAATGAGAACCTTGAAAGGAAGCTTCCCGTGATACATCACGTCATCATTGAAATAAAGTTAAAATTAAAATTATTAAAGCTAAGTAAATTATAAATGAAAAAGAAAAATGTAATATTATAATTGTTCTAATAGTAATTATAATAGATGTAATACATCCTGTGAATGGTCAAGGTCTTTTTTCTACTATATGAAATGGGTGAAATATCATTAGTTTAAATTTCATTAGTGTAAAGAGATGAAAGAGTAATAAATACATATCTTTGGATAATAGCAACAGCTGATTCTAAAATTATAAGAATTAAAATAATTGGAAAAATGATTGTAAATAAATTAGGAGAAAAAAGTGGAATTGATGTTAATAGGTGAATTAAAAGATGACCTCTAATTATATTTGCTGATAAACGAATAGACAAAGTAATAGGGCGGATTAAATTTCTAACGGTTTCAATAATTACTATAAAAGAAGTTAAAATTATAGGAGCTCCTATGGGGACAAGATGTATTATTATTTTATTAAAAGATGTTAATCATCCTTTAATTATTAAAGTTATTCAAATAGGAAATGCTATTATTATTGAAAGGGTGATATGCCTTGTAGGTGTGAAAATATATGGGAATAATCCTAAACAATTAAATATAATAATAGAAGAAAAGGTGGAAATAAAAATAATAGAAAATTTTTGATTTTTTGAAGATAAATTATTTTTTATTTCTTGTAAAATTTTTAAAAATATTTTTTCTCATATTATTTGAGTGCGGGATGGGATAATTCAAAATTTTAAAGGAATTATAAAAAAAAAAGGTAATATTGAAATTCAATTAAGTCTTAGGTAGTGGGAAGAGGAGGGGTCGAAAATTGAAAATAAATTTATTATCATTTAAATGAAAATTTGTTTAAAGTTTTGGGAGAAGAAATAAAAATATTATTTTTTATGGGATTAAAAAAAATAATAATCAAGGAAAAAAAAATAATTAAAGAAAAAAAAATAGTTAGTATAATTCAATTTATAGGAAATAATTGAGGTATTAAAAAACATCTGAGATAATTAAAGAATGACATTCTTTTGTTATAAATTTAACTAGTTTTTTCATTGAAAGTGTTTTTCACTATAATATGGTTTAAGAGACCAATGCTTAAATTTCAGCCATTCAATGAAAAAGATTTAATTCATTTAATGAAATTTTTAGGAGATGTAATTTCTATGGAAATAGGTATAAATCTGTGGTTTGCTCCGCAAATTTCTGAGCATTGACCATAATAAATTCCTGGACGATTTTGAAATGAAAATGATTGATTTAATCGGCCTGGGATAGCGTCTACTTTTATTCCTAATGAGGGAATAGTTCATGAATGAATAACGTCAGCAGAAGAAATTAAAAATTTAATATGGCAATTAAAAGGAATAACTATTCGGTTATCAACATCTAAAAGGCGAAAAGAGTTAATTTTTATTTCTTGTGGGGGGATTATAAAAGAGTCAAATTCAATATTAAAATCAGATAGTTCATATGATCAATATCATTGATGACCTATGATTTTAATAGTAAGTGTAGGGTTAAATGATTCATCTAGTATATATAGGAGTCGAAGAGATGGTAATGCAATAAAAATTAAAGTAATAGCGGGAATAATAGTTCAAATAGTTTCAATTTCTTGGCCTTCTATTAAAAATCGAGATGTAAATGAATTTGTTATAATATTTAAAATTATATAAAGTGTAATAATAGTAATTATTAAAATTACTAATATAGAGTGATCGTGGAAAAAAATTATTTGTTCTATAATAGGAGAATTTCTATTAGAAAATATAATATTAGCTCATGTTATCATTAGTTATTTAATTAAAATATTATTTTGATTAAAAGTGTGCTCAGAGGGTGGAAAATTTAATTGTCATTCATTAGAAGAATTAGAGAATTGAGAAATTAAAATTAAACGTTTAGATAAAATAGCATCTCATATAATAATAATAAAAAAAATTACTCTTACTGAAGAAATTATTCTCCCTAAGGAAGAGATTAAATTTCATTTAGTGAAGAAATCTGGGTAATCTGAATATCGGCGAGGTATTCCTCTTAAACCTAGAAAGTGTTGTGGAAAAAAGGTTATATTTACTCCAATAAATATAGAAAAAAATTGAATTTTTAATCATAAAGAATTGAAATTAATTCCAAAAAACATAGGAAATCAATGAGTAATTGATGCCATAATTGCAAATACTGCTCCTATTGATAAAACATAATGAAAATGGGCAACTACATAATAAGTATCATGAAGAATAATGTCAATGGAAGAATTAGCTAAAATAATTCCAGTTAAACCTCCTAAAGTAAACAAAAATACAAATCCTAAAACCCAAAGAATAGAGGAGTTATAATTAATATTAGAGCCATGAAGAGTAGCTAATCATCTAAAAATTTTAATACCTGTAGGTACTGCGATAATTATAGTAGCTGCTGTAAAATAAGCTCGTGTGTCAATATCTATTCCAATAGTAAATATATGATGAGCTCACACAATAAATCCCAAAAATCCAATAGCTACTATTGCATAGATTATCCCTAAGGAGCCGAATGGTTCCTTTTTTCCTGTATGAAAACAAATAATATGAGAAATTATCCCAAATCCAGGAAGGATTAAAATATAAACTTCTGGATGTCCAAAAAATCAAAATAAATGTTGATAAAGAACAGGGTCTCCCCCACCTGAGGGGTCAAAAAATGATGTATTGAAGTTACGGTCTGTAAGAAGTATTGTAATAGCACCTGCTAATACTGGAAGAGAGAGAAGAAGTAGAATAGCAGTAATAAATACAGATCAAACAAAAAGAGGTATTCGTTCCAAAGTTATTCTTTGGGATCGTATATTAATAATTGTAGTAATGAAATTAATAGCTCCTAAAATTGATGAAATTCCTGCAAGATGAAGGGAGAAAATAGCCATATCAACTGAAGCTCCAGAATGGGAAATGTTAGATGATAGAGGGGGATAAACAGTTCATCCTGTTCCAGCTCCTCTTTCAATTAAGGAGGAGTTTAAAAGAAGAAAAATTGAAGGGGGTAATAATCAAAATCTTAAATTGTTTATTCGGGGAAATGCTATATCTGGGGCCCCCAATATTAGAGGAACTAATCAATTTCCAAATCCTCCAATTATAACAGGTATAACTATAAAAAAAATTATAATAAATGCATGGGCAGTAACAATTACGTTATAAATTTGATCATTTCCAATTAATGATCCGGGTTGGCCTAATTCTGTTCGAATTAAAATTCTTATAGATATTCCCACTATTGTAGATCATCTCCCAAAAATTAAATATATTGTTCCAATGTCTTTATGATTTGTAGAAAATAATCATCGCGGTAAAATGGCTGAAATTTAAGCTATAAATTGTAAATTTATTAATGAATTAAAATTCTTTTACTATAATCTTATATTTTATAAAAAAATATTAAATTGCAAATTTAAAGAAGGTTTTAAATCTAAGATTTAATAAAAAAATTGTTTTATACTTTGAAGGTATATAGTTTATCTAACTTAAAATCTTAAAATAAAATAATAAAAGGGGTAATTGTTATAATTCTTATAAAATTAATTATAAAAAAATTTATAAAAGTGGGGGATGAAATAAACAAAGGAAATTTTATAAAAATATTTATGTTTATAATAAGAGGAAATAAAGAGCGAATGTAAAAATATAAATTAATTAAAGAAGAAGAAATTAAAAATATTAAAATTAAAGGGAAATTTTTAATAATTAAAATAATTGAAATTCATTTGGTTAAAAATCCTAAGAATGGGGGGAGACCCCCTAAAGAAAGAAATAAAGAAAATAAAGATATTTTTTTAAAATTTGAAAATTTAATTGAATTAATATTAATAATTGATATAATATTATTTTTTTTTAATAAATAAATAATTTTTATTAAAATTAAAATGTAAATAAAAAAATATATTATTCAAAAATTATGTCTAATTAAAATTAATGAAAGTATTCAAGAAATATGGGAGATAGAAGAAAAAGCTAAAATTTTTTTAAAAGATTTTTGATTTAAGCCTCCAAAAGAACCTATTATTGCCGATAAAATAATAAATAAAATTAAAAATTTTTTTGAAATAATAGTTATGATATAAAAAGGAATAATTTTTTGAAAAGAAGAAAGAAAAAAAAAAGAATTATATCTTAATCCCTCTGAAATTTGGGGAAATCAAATATGAAATGGGGCTGATCCTAATTTTATTAGTATAGAGATTATAATAACGAGATTAAAAATTTTAGTAAAAAATATAGGTGATAAAAGGGAAGCAAAAAAAAATAAAGAAGAAGCTAAAGATTGAATAATGAAATAATAAAGTATACTATTGGAAGATAAAAAGTTTTTTGAATTCATTATAGGAATAAAAATTATTATATTTATTTCTAAAGATATTCATAAAGCAAATCAATATGAAGATGAAATGGCTATAAAAATTCTTATTATTAAAAGTCAAATAAAAATTATTTTTTGAAAAAATATTAATAAAGGAAATTAATCATATTTGGGGTATGAACCCACTAGCTTAGATTTTAGCTTACTTTATAAAAAAATTAGTTTTTAGTGTAAATGCACAATAAATTTTGATTTTATGAGAAATAATTTTTAATTATTAAAACTAATAAAAGTAATAACTACATAATTTATCCTATCAAGATAATCCTTTATTTCAGGCATTTTATT